TACCAAAGCAGTCCTGTATCAGACTGGCTGTCTTCTTGTAGTTGGATCCCCAAGTTTTTGGAATGCTCCAAACTCTACTTGAGCATCCAAATCTGGGTCAATACCAGCAAAAACATCTCTGAACAAGGTTCTAGCACCATGCCAAATGTGCCCGAAGAAGAAGAGCAAAGCAAACGAAGCATGCCCAAAAGTAAACCAACCCCTTGGACTGCTACGAAAAACACCATCGGATTTCAAAGTCGCACGATCTAATTCAAAAATTTCACCCAATTGAGCGCGTCTAGCATATTTTTTCACAGTAGCAGGATCACTATAACTGACTCCATTGAGTTCACCGCCGTAGAACTCAACGGTTACACCTACTTGTTCAACACTATACTTCGATTCTGCCCTTCTAAAAGGAACATCAGCTCTAACAATTCCATCGCCGTCTACCAAAACGACTGGAAATGTTTCAAAAAAAGTAGGCATACGACGTACAAAAAGCTCACGGCCTTCTTTATCTCTAAAGATAGGGTGTCCTAACCATCCAACCGCTATTCCATCTCCGTTATCCATTGAGCCTGCCCTGAATAATCCTCCTTTTGCCGGATTATTGCCGATATAATCATAAAAAGCTAATTTTTCAGGAATTTTAGACCAGGCTTCTGATAAACTTTGATTTTCGGCTAGCCCAGCGCTAATTCTTCGATATATCTCTTGCTGGAAGTAACCCTGATCCCATTGATAGCGAGTCGGGCCAAATAATTCGATGGGGGTAGTTGCTGAACCATACCACATAGTTCCAGCAACAACAAAAGCTGCAAAAAAGACAGCTGCGATACTACTGGAAAGTACGGTTTCAATATTTCCCATACGCAATCCTTTGTATAGACGTTGTGGCGGTCGGACGCTAAGATGGAATAAACCCGCTAATATGCCCAATGTACCTGCTGCAATATGATGAGAAGCTATTCCTCCCGGAACAAAAGGATCAAACCCTTCCACGCCCCATGACGGATTTACAGGTTGTACTTTTCCCGTTAGTCCATAAGGATCGGACACCCATATTCCGGGACCATACAAGCCTGTTACATGAAATGCACCAAAACCAAAGCAAGCCACCCCGGAGAGAAATAAATGAATTCCAAAGATCTTGGGCAAATCCAAAGAAGGTTTTCCTGTCCGTTCATCACAAAATATTTCTAGATCCCAATAGACCCAATGCCAGATAGCTGCCAAAAAGCATAAGCCAGAAAACACAATATGTGCCCCAGCTACACCTTCGTAACTCCAAATTCCCGGATTCGTTACAGTCCCTCCTGTGATACTCCAACCTCCCCATGAATTGGTTATTCCTAACCGAGTCATGAAGGGAATAACGAACATACCCTGTCTCCACATTGGATCAAGAACAGGGTCAGAAGGATCAAAAACTGCTAATTCATACAGAGCCATCGAGCCCGCCCAACCAGCAACCAGAGCTGTATGCATTATATGAACGGAAAGCAACCGGCCGGGATCATTCAATACAACGGTATGAACACGATACCAAGGCAAACCCATGGAAAATACCCCTTTATCAAAGAAAAATAGACACTACGTAACTTTATTGCATTGAAAAAAACTATACTATGACTATCCTATGGACCTCTCTTGTTCGGTGGATTATTTCCTAAGAAGGGCTAGGTTACTATTTATTCTATTCTGTTTGTAATAATGGAATAATTCTGTTCGTAGGAACAAAGAGAAGCAGATTTATTCTATACTCGATAAGTACCAATACGCAATGGGGGGTTGGTACCATTTTCTATGAGTAAATGTTTATCATTAGAAGGACTTATTCGTAAAAATTTTCCTTTATTTATTTTGTCTTTCTTTCTAAATTTTTCTAATTTATGGATAAAATAAATATGATAAAGCCAATATTATAAAGACAATAAAACCATATTGTTACGTTTCCACATCAAAGTGAAATATAGTATTTAGTTCTTTTTTCTTTCAATTCATGCCTATTGGTGTTCCAAAAGTACCTTTCCGCAGTCCTGGAGAGGAAGATGCATCTTGGGTTGACGTATAGTGCGACTTGTCAGATATATTGGGTCATATGGGATTTCCCCGTTCTCTCCCCCGATCGAGATATCCTCTGTTTCGCCCAAGAAAGAGAAATTGAATCATCAAAAAATTGGAGCGTGAAGTGCAATTAGATGCATTCTTTGGGGAGATTCATAGTACTATTATCAATTAGAATAATTTATGGTTGGCTTTGGTTGGACTAAAAATGAAGTATCCAGGCTCCGTTTAGAAAAAACCCAATTGGTAATATATCTATGATTACTACATGTATCATAAATGATTGCTGTTTGTTATTTATAAAGTCATAACAAAAAGAAATGGTGATGGGAAGATTTGTCCTATATGTGCAAATCCAAATCGGGCAGATCTTTACCCGGAGTAGAGCATAGACCTAAAAAGATGAAAGAGACCCATTCAGGAACAAGAAAATACCATCGTGATTTGG